TGGGTTGTAGACATGGACGAGTAAGAACCCAACAGGGCCTAGGCCCTGTTGGGTTCTTACTCGTCCAATGAGAGTTTTTCCATTCCATAACATAAAAGTTCGAAACTCAGTCAATCAACATAATCAATATTCTATTCGTATAAATGATAAATAAATGATAAAACGAACATTTTTCCCGATGTTTTCAACTAATACATTTTTTTATGATATGACAATTCTTTTGAAGTTCAGAATTGACTCTATCTGTTACTCTATGGAAAATTCCTTTTTTTCTATCAACCAAAGATTGGGAAGACAGGTAATTCCTCCTAGAATTCTATTTTTTTTTTTTTATTAATATTTTTACCATACATAATTATAATTGCATTGATCAACAAGAATTTGGTTCGTTTTATCAACTTAATATTGATAAACCCTTGTATCTAGAAATTCATTTCGGACAATTGAACCTTCTCAAACTGTTTCTTTTTAAGAACCAAAAAAATTTGTGCCAGAATAACGGATGCAAAGAAGAAAAAAAGACCTTGAACACGTGATGGATCTTGAAGTACTATTTCTGCATCTCCCTGACCAAATCCACCCACGTTGGGATTACTCGTTAATGGTTGATCAAGCTTGATGGATTCACTTTCTGAAACAAGAAGTTCTGGTCCTGGAGGTATAATATCAACGACTTGGCGTCCCTCCGATGCGTCTGCTATGGTTATTTCATACCCTCCCTTTTCTTTACGTACTATTTTGCTTACTATACCTGCCGCTGTAGCATTATAGACTGTATTGTTACTCTTACTCCCATCGGGATAAATCTGACCCCTTCCCCTGTTCCCACCGACGTATATAGGATATTTTAAGAAGTAAACATCTTTCTTAGTAGCAGGGTCCGGGGAAAGAATAGGAAAGGTGATTTCACTATATTTCTGACCAGGAACAGGACCTATCACAAGAATATTTTTTTTAGTCGGACGATAACTCTGAAAAGACAGATTGCCCATCCTTTCTTTCATTTCGGGAGAAATACGATCGGGCGGAGCTAGTTCGAATCCTTCAGGTAAAATAAGAACAGCCCCTACATTCAAAGACCCTTTTTTACCATTAGAAAGAACTTGTTTCAGTTGCATATCATAAGGGATTCTAACAACTGCTTCAAATACAGTATCAGGAAGTACCGCTTGTGGAACCTCAATATCCACGGGCTTATTAGCTAAATGACAATTGGCACATACAATACGCCCGGTTGCTTCTCGTGGATTTTCATAACTCTGTTGCGCAAAAATGGGATATGCGTGTGAAATAGATGTCCAAGTTATTACATATATCAACATCATGATCGATACAGAAATGGATCGAGTCATCTGCCCCTTTACCCAAGAAAGGATATTTCTATTTTGCATGGTCCAATCGTTGATCCGGAGAATTTCTACAATAAATTAGGTAGGTTGCTAGTATAGTTTCCTATCCACGATTCTGCTATTTGACTGGAATAATTTCACTGGAATACAGGAAGAATCCCCTGGATGAGTAGAAACATAAAGAAAAGAGTGAGTAAGATTTTGATTGGTTTGTTTATGTACGAAGTAACAAACATTATGATTGGATTCATATCAGTGGATCATCCCTTAGTCATTCATTGAATGATAAATTACTACAAGTGAGGGAGATACACGATTTAAATAACGGAAGATCCAATATTTAAAAATGGTATCTAGAATGACTGGAAAAGTGGAAACAAGACCAGATATAATTTGCTCATTATGAGAAAATCCAAAATCTTTGTAGACAAAACTAATCATTAGTTCCCAACCATGAGGCGAATGGAATCCAATACATAAATCAGTTAACAAAAGAATAGAAAAAGCTTTTATTGTGTCGCTTAAATTGTAGAGAAACTCCCGAACCCAAGAATTAAGAATGACAAGTTCGTCATTACCCAGAATCGAATAACCACTTAGAATAGCAAAACTTATTATATTTGTCGAGAAGTGTAAAACGGTATGGATATGACCCTCATTATGCATCTTGACCAATTGTATCGTTTCTTTGTGAATTCCTATACGAAAATTTTGTATATGTGTCTCTGGGTACTCCTTTATCACTTCGTCCAAAATAAAAAGTTCTTCTAATTCTATGAATTTTTCTAGAACGTTATTTTCTTGAATATTATTCAAAAAGGCTTCGGATTGACTAGTATTCCACCAATTAATAACCCAAGATTCCAGACTTTTATTAAATGAGAAAGAGATCCACCAGGGCAAAAAGACTATAGATGCAAGATATGGAAGGGGGGTGAATGCTTTCTTTTTTGTCATTTTGAATCTGTGAATTGTTAATGAAGCGACTTCATTGCTCGACTCTATCCAATCTGGTATTTTTTTGAAACATGAGTTCTATAACAGGGAGGACTTTTGAGTTCCTTCCTCAATGCTCAATGCTGAGAAAACATCCATTTTTCGGTTCATTTCAAAATACTTCAATTGGTACGCGCAAGAAATAGGCCAATTCAGCAGCTTTTTGTTCAATTTCTCGTGGAGTCAAATTCTCATCAGTACGAGTCAGCGGAAGGGCCCCCCGACCTCTGATTTCCATATAAAGTACACGACGAGGATAAAGACCCTCTTTAATTTCTATTCTAATCGACTGGATATCTCTCATAAGGAATCGAAGGAAGATCCGACGATTTCTTCCAGGAAATCCCCAACGAAAAATACACACTATTCCTTCTTTTCTATCGAATTGATCATAACCACTGCCTACATTCCACCAAATTGTGCACCACAAATATGAGCTAATGAACAGACCCGCGATCCCATAGAAAGACATCACGATCCCCTGTGGAAAAAAAAGGATTTGCTGAGACGGAAATAAAGATATCAGATTCCGACCAAGATAACTAGAAGTTCCAACCAATAGGAATCCCAGGGAACCTAAAAAAATGATACAGGCCCAGAAGAAATTACTTGTTTTGCGAGACCCCGTTATAAGTTCTATCCATATACGTTCTGATCGCCAGTTCATACTAGATCCAGTTGCATTTTATTGGAATTGAGAGAATAGCCCAAATGAATTTTACTTTATGTTTTTGTTCCCGAAGTAACTCTCATCAACTAGCACTATTGTGATATGAATCATTAGTAATAATTCATAGAATCGGTTCGAGAAAAAAAAAAAAATCCCCGTCATAGGATCCTACTATGGGTATATACGTACATATAGATATATGAACTTTCCATTTCAGATCTCTGCTGATCAATTTTCAAAAAAGCTCTAATGCATTTATCCATATATAATGTTTCCACGCGCATAACCGCTCTTTCACTTGTGTTCGGAAGAAGCCGCATGTTTACCATATTCCAATAAATAGATATCTGTATTATGATCCAAGTAAAATTCTTGCAAGAAATTTATGAGATTTGGTCCCATCGGATTTAGACAATTTTGTTTTTTTGAACATGAATAGATAAAGAAGCCATTGCAATTGCCGGAAATACTAGGCCCACTAAAGGCACAAAAAAAGAGGGGAAGTTGAAAGTTGTCATAGACTAGATACCTCGATTTAATATTTGTACCTGTTATAAAGATATCTTATCATAAGTATATTGATTCTAAGTATATAATAATAGGTACAAGAAAAATAGAACTCAATTAGGTGTACCTATTTACCTTTCTATTTATTATTCTTGTTCTTTTGTCCTTATCTTCTAATAACGAATGAAAGAGTTTCTTACAAGTAAGGATTCTAATGAACCCGATCCAACATGAATTCCTAGTAAAAATGGGAGTTCCCGGGGGATATGGGGATATAGAAAAACGCAAGATTTCAATTCTATATTTTCTATATTTGAATTCTTCAATATCTATCAATATCTATAATAAATACGTAAGAAGAGAACATTCCCTTTTTTTTTTCCTAATTTCAATTTCCGGTAAGATAGAATTAATTCTTTTATCCTGTTGATAGAGTCTTCCCCATCACTAATCATGAATATAGGTAGCAAGAAAATAGATCTGGAAAAAAAAAAACTGAATTTCATTTTAATGCTCTACTTGATTGAATTTTGATTCACGGGAAAGAAACCGTGAAGTTGAAATAACTCACTCAGAACACCTTTTAAAAGATTACGTGGTACGATTGGGTCGAATAAGCCTTTCTGGAATAAATACTCAGCCGATTGTGAACCATCGGGTACTGTCTTATTCAATGTTTGTTCAATTACTCTTTTACCCGCAAACGCAATATAGGCATTAGGTTCGGCAATAATGATATCTCCTAACATACCAAAACTAGCGGTCACCCCGCCGGTTGTAGGAGATGTAAGGATTGATACATATAATAACTTTTTATTTGATTGATAATTATATGAAGCGGAAGATATTTTTGCCATTTGCATCAAACTCAAACTTCCTTCTTGCATGCGCGCTCCTCCGGAAGCACACACTATAATAACAGGTAGAGATCTATTAGTAGCATATTCGATCAAACGGGTTAGTTTCTCACCTACTACGGATCCCATACTTCCCCCCATGAACTGAAAATCCATAACCCCAATTGCTATGGGAATACCTTTTAATTGACCTATGCCTGTTTGAACAGCCTCGGTTAACCCTGTCTTTTTTTGATAAGAATCAATACGATCTTGATAAGGTTCCTCCTCCGAATGAAATTCAATAGGATCCACAGAAACCATGTCATCATCCATAGGAGCCCAAGTGCCCGGATCAATCGAAAGTTCGATTCTGTCTGAACTACTCATTTTCAAATGATATCCACATTGTTCACAAATATTCAATTTTGATCTAAAAAATTTCTTATAATTTAATCCATAACAATTTTCGCATTGAACCCACAAATGTCTGTATTTTTGATTTATATCGAGATCATTATATTTTCCTTGCATATGGGAATCACTTTCATAGGAATAACTTTCATTTGCACTAGTTTTTACATCGGAACTCGCACTGGCAATACTGTTTATGCTTTCACTACAAATGTAACTAAAAATGTA